CAGGTTATTGGTTAAGTTAAGACCCACACCAATAAAACAGAATCTGTGCAAGCATTACTGCTGCGATCTGCGATCTCCAAGATATCCACTCCTTCAACTATTGAAATCGAGTGAGGCCAAGCACGAGTTCGACTTCTTTCAAGTTCCATCTGTTGTGGAGTGAGGTGAAGCAGGTTATTGGTTAAGTTAAGACCCACACCAATAAAACAGAATCTGTGCAAGCATTACTGCTGCGATCTGCGATCTCCAAGATATCCACTCCTTCAACTATTGAAATCGAGTGAGGCCAAGCACGAGTTCGACTTCTTTCAAGTTCCATCTGTTGTGGAGTGAGGTGAAGAAGAATTTTGGGTTTGAAAAATCAGAAGGGACCCCATTTTGGCGCTCGCATCAGGCCCCCAAAATAGTTGAGCCGCCACTAGTGATTATTGGGGGGTTATCTCAACTACATGGTTTCGAATGAGTAGTAATTGATCAGACAGACATGCCAGAATCATCAGGTTTCAGAATCAACCAAAGAGTTCACATTGCCGGCGACTCTAGAAGAATCGGAACAGTCAGGTACATTGGACCTGTCCAAGGTTATTCCGGAGTATGGGTTGGCGTTGATTGGGATCACGGCGAGGGGAAACACAACGGTTCCATCAATGGGGTTGCTTTCTTTCAAGCCAAAGGCGAACGTTCGGCCTCCTTTGTCCGGCCGCACAATTTGAGTCCAGGGGTTTCCTTCTTCGAGGCGCTTCAGTCTCGATATCTTGCTGGGGATTCTACTAAACAAGAAGAGGATGAGATGTACGTCCTGTCGGCAACAAACAAAAGAGTAGCTATACAACTCTTGGGGAAACAAAAACTTCAAGATAGGCTAAGTAGATTTGAGGAGTTGGTAGCTGTTTCACTTTCTTACTTGGGTATCAGCTCCGTAGGACCTCCACATCAACTCAGTACTGCTGTTCCAAATCTGAAGGAACTTGATTTGACTGGGAATTTGCTTTTCGAATGGAAAGATGTTGGTAGCATTTGCCAACAGTTGGAAAAGCTCGCAGTTCTCAATCTAAGTAACAATTCTTTGGCTCCTGATATAACTCAGCTTCCGTCACTCAAAAATATTCATGTTTTGATTCTTAATAATTGTGACATAAATTGGATGCAGGTTGAAATCCTCAGGCAGTCACTCCCAGCAGTTGGTGAGCTTCATTTAATGGGGAATAAGCTGATGACAATAACGCCTGCATCCTCAGACTATGTTCAAGGATTTGATACACTGCGTGTTTTAAATTTGGAAGATAATTGCTTTGACTCATGGGATGAAATTCTGAAGCTTTCTCGTTTAAGAAGCTTCATTTGAACAAGAACAACTTGGAATACATTGTGTACCCTGATAATAATGCTAGATGTGGTGATTTAGTTAATGGTAGTGAACCGCAAGACTCATGTTTTAGGCCTTTCGAGAACCTGCGGTGCCTTCTTTTAGGATCTAACAAGATTGCTGACGTGGCATCCGTGGACTCCCTGAATTTTTTCCCTAGTTTAATGGACATCAGGATTTCGGAGAATCCTATAGTTGATGCAGCAAAAGGTGGTATATCAAGATTTGTTTTGATTGCTCGCCTTGCGAAAGTTGAAATATTAAATGGGAGTGAGGTAAGTCCTCGTGAGCGGAAGGAATCGGAAATCCGGTATGTCCGCTTTGTTATGTCTAAAATGCAAGATAAAATAGAGAAGATAAACCAGCTCCATCCAAGATTTGCTGAACTCAAATATCTGCATGGGATTGAAGATGAGAAGCCACAAACTGTAGTCAGAGGGCCTCAGAAAATGGGATCAGGACTTCTTTCTATTACTCTGAAATGTGTTGGAGCTTCCATCGGAGAAAGGCCACCTCTGACAAAGAAATTACCAGCCAGTATCACGGTTGGCAAGTTGAAGGTTTTGTGTGAGAGTTTTTTCAAGCTGAAGTCAATCAAGCCAAGATTGTTTCTTCAAGAGGAGGGTTCTCCATTGCCACTGTTGCTTGATGATGAAATGTCATCTTTGATTGACCTTGGAGTAGGGACTGAAGCTACCATTCTGGTTGATGAAGAGAGCTAAACATCTTAAAGTGGGTTAACATGGCGTAGCGACACTCGGAAACTTGATCACGATGGCAAGGGGATACTGCAGCCAGCACTGGTTCAGCAAGTGCGTTGCAGTTGATATTTAATTATCCTCCCTGATACGAATTCCTTGAAAAGAAAACTTCTGAGATCCTTGAATTTGGAATTTTGATTTCATTACACATTACTCCTATTAACATGTACAAAATACACTATTAATTATTAACTATTAAATGGTTGTGAACGAGGGAATACTTTTGTTTTGAGAATGCAGATAAACTTTATTTGAACCCTTACATCAGACCAATTCATTAAAATTTCATGTACCGATTCTTCAATACCGGCTATGGTAGAATATTCATGTGGTACCTTTTCAAATTTTGCGCGTGTGATACATGTTCCTTCTATTTCTCCAAGTAAAGCCCTTCGCATCGCAATGCCTATTGTATCGGCTTGACCTTTCATAAGCGGAGACAGAATAAAACGTCCATAATAAAGTCGCTTACTGTCTTCTCTTGATTCAACACACTTCCACTGTAGTGTCCGAGTAGATACCGCTACTTCCTCTCGAAGCATAGTCATATTGTTTGATCAGATCATTGAATCATTTATTTCTCTTGAAATCCGTTCAATTCTTATTTTTATACACGCCTTTTTTTAGGAGGCCTACATCCATTATGTGGCATAGGGGTTACGTCTCTGACAAAACTTAATAGTATACCACTTCTACGAATGGCGCGTAATGCTGCATCTCTTCCAAGACCAGGACCTTTTATCATGACTTCTGCTCGTTGCATACCCTGATCTACTACTGTACGAATCGCATTTGCGGCTGCGGTTTGAGCAGCAAATGGCGTTCCTCTTCTTGTACCCCTGAAGCCACAAGTACCGGCTGAGGACCAAGAAACCACCCGACCCCGTATATCTGTGACCGTTACAATGGTATTGTTAAAACTTGCTTGAACATGAATAACTCCTTTTGGTATTCGACGTCCATTCTTACGTGAACCAATGCGTCCATTCCTACGTGAGCTAATTCTTGGTATGGTTTTTGTCATATTTTATCATCTCATAAATATTAGTCAGAGATATGATATACGGATATATCCATTTCATGCCAAAACGGATCCTTTATTTATTTGTGTATTTGGTCCTTTGGAGAGTCCCTTTATAAGAAAGATTATCCCTGTCTCTGTTTATGCCTCGGGTTGGAACAAATTACTATAATTCGTCCCCGTCTACGGATCAGTCGACATTTTTCACAAATTTTACGAACGGAGGCCCTTATTTTCATATTTGTTACTCCTTACCTTAATTTCGAATCTACTCCTTGGAAGAAAATAGGTCTCTTGAAATTTGGAACATCCAATTGTATCCGCACGAGAGGAATGTTGAAAAAGAAAGCCACTTAATAAAATTCAAATTTAATCGTTCGAATCTTTGTTGCGGAGTCTATAAATTATGCGTCCCTTGGTTGAATCATAACGACTTACTTCAATTTTGACTCTATCGCCCGGCAGTATTCGTATAAAACTACGGCGGATCCTTCCGGAAACATAACCTAAAATCAGATCTTCATTATCTAAACGAACCCGAAACATACCATTGGGAAGTGATTCAGCAATTAAACCTTCACGAATCCATTTTTGTTCTTTCATTCCAGGTAACCCCCTTGAATTATCAACTAATGGAAGAGGAGTGATATTAGACAACCCGTCCTTCCTCTTTTTTTCACAAAACAAATAAATAGGAAGTTACGGATGCAATTCGGATACCCGAAAGATTACCATATATAACACAAAATTTCTCCCCCAATTCCTTCTAGTCGAGCCTCTCGGTCTGTCATTATACCTCGAGAAGTAGAAAGAATTACAATACCCATTCCTCCCAAAATCCTAGGAATTCGTTGATGGTTGGAATAGATTCGTAGGCCGGGTCGGCTGATACGCTTTAAAACAGTTCTATAAGGTCCTTTTCTATTCCTTCTATGTCGCAGAGTTAAAACCAAGAAATATTTATTGCTTACGTGGTGTTTTCTCACATTTTCGATAAAGCCTTCGCGCAAAAGTATTTTAACAATGTTTTCAGTGATATTTGTAGATGCTATTCGAACCGTTCCTTTTTTATCCATGTCAGCATTTCGTATAGAAGTTATTATTTCGGCAATAGTGTCCCTACCCATGATGAACTATAATTATTTGTGCCTCCGAGTTTTTATATAATCAACATGCTCCGCTTTTTTTATGAATTATTCATTTTTATGAATTATTTTAAAGGTATATGCGTGAGAAAAAATCTACTAATTAATTTAATTGAATTCTGATACCCCATTATTTCAGACACCCTACTATATTTAGTTCAGATACTCTACTATAATAAGAATATAATTCTATTATGTTTTCCTCGAGTAGTATTTATAATACCTCAGGGGCTAATGAGACTATTTTAGCAAAATTAAATTGCCTCAATTCCCGAGCGATCGCACCAAAAACTCGAGTTCCTTTTGGATTTCCTTCTTGATCAATTACAACTGCCGCGTTGTCATCATATTGTATTATCATACCATTGGCACGTTTGAGTTCTTTACGTGTACGTACAATTACAGCTCTGATCACTTCTGATCTTTGTAAAGGCATATTGGGAACTGCTTCTTTGATTACAGCAACAATAACGTCACCAATATGAGCATATCGACGATTACTAGCTCCTATGATTCGAATACACATTAATTCTCTGGCTCCGCTGTTGTCCGCTACATTTAAATAGGTCTGAGGTTGAATCATATCATTTTTTTTTTTTCTTTTTTTTCAATGTAAAGGTCGAAGAAAAAAAAAAAGAAGAAATATTGTTTGTCCATAAATAAATAAACTGGGGTTTTTTGATCACAAAGGCCCTCTTTCCTTTCGTTCCACACCCCTATCCCGCAATAATGAATTGGGTTCGTATAGGCATTTTTGACGCAGCTATCGAAATAGCTTCTCTGGCTACAATTTCAGATACTCCACCCATTTCATAAAGTATTCGACCGGGTTTAACAACGGATACCCAATATTCAGGAGATCCTTTCCCCGAACCCATGCGCGTTTCAGTAGGCCTTACTGTAACAGGTTTGTCTGGAAATATACGTACCCATATTTTTCCACCTCGGCGCGCATATCGTGTCATGGCTCGTCGCCCTGCTTCTATTTGTCTAGATGTGATCCAAGCGGGTTCAAGTGCCTGAAGGGCGTATCCGCCGAAGCTAATTCGATTACCTCGATAAGACATTCCCTTCATTCTTCCTCTATGTTGTTTACGAAATCTGGTTCTTTTGGGACTAAGCATAGCAATTATATGGAGTCAATCAAATTGTTATTCAACCCTATAGAATTAGAATATTATATATATAATATCATTTTTGATTGGACAAATAAAAATGAACTTGTTTGTTCTTTTTTTTCAATTGCCGAATGGATGGAACAGAAAGACAACGAAAGGACCCTTATTCCTCGCCTGCAAATATCCAAATTTTAATTCCTAATGCCCCATATATAGTTCTAACTGTATAGGA